TCATACAATTACCTCATGGGGAGTTAGCCGCACCCACGAATGATATAAATACTACTGTTGCTTTGGCTTTACTCACGTCAGTGGCATATTTCTATGCGGGTCTTACCAAAAAGGGATTGGGTTATTTCGGGAAATATATTCAACCAACCCCAATCCTTTTACCCATTAACATCTTAGAAGATTTCACAAAGCCTTTATCACTTAGTTTTCGACTTTTCGGAAATATATTAGCTGATGAATTAGTAGTTGTTGTTCTTGTTTCTTTAGTACCCTTAGTGGTTCCTATACCTGTCATGTTCCTTGGATTATTTACAAGTGGTATTCAAGCTCTGATTTTTGCAACTTTAGCCGCGGCTTATATAGGGGAATCCATGGAGGGCCATCATTGACTAGTAGTTTTTGAAAGATTCTTTTTTAGCTTATCCCAAGGTAATGTATGCGTGGCTCAAAAAAAATCTAATCTAATTAGGAAATCTAAATATACAACTCACTATATACAATATACATACAATCTAGAGTAATAGCCAAAGATATTAGAGTAGAGAGTTGTAAAAAAAAAAGGGGAAAGAGATCTAAAAGATCTTTTTCCTAAAATTCTTGGTTGATCCACTTATATTATACCATTCTCTCCTGAATAGATATTCATTTTATATTGCTGGTCGGCCAATCCTAATATTTACTATTCGGAATCAGAATTTGAATAAGAATTCTTGTGGTTTTTACGAAGTGTGAGTAAAAAAAGAGGGGTGCTCTATAGAAGGATTCCCCTTTCAGTTGATTTTCTTCAGCGATTGACCAAAATAAAATTTTCAGAAATAATAAATTGCGTGAACTTAGATCAATCAAATAATGATATTTCTATCCACTGATTCGGCCTAAGCAATTTGTCTATTTAGATTGTATCCATGCGGGAGAATGATAAAGAAAGGGGAAGAAGTATTTACAAACAAAAAAGGGATTCATAAAAAATAGGGTGATTCGGATCGGAGAGGGAGGTTTTACTAGGTATATTATATGTAAAAAGGCGCTATGCTATAAGTCAACTTGTTTTTCGACGCATAATTATCGAATTCGGTTGAATTTAAGATGAATGAAGAGTTGGTTTACGTTATGGAAGAAAGACGTGTATAGGTGATTGATATTAAATATTGACTAGTTATATATGAACTAAAGAGATATTCAATTTGCCCTACTACTAGAAATTTGATGGCTATTCCAATAGAAGTCTTTCCGTATCCTCTGGGACTGTGAGTTCAATGAATAAACAGATGAAATCAAGAAAAAAATCGAAGAATTCAAAGAATGGTTCGGAACAAAGAAATGGACGGACGAAAGTCGTACGGATTCGCAAAGACTTTGTCGATAGGAACTAAAAAAGAGATATCGAAGTAAAGTAGTTTTGATCCTTGAATAAGATTATTACTTCAATTTGAAGTTTGTAGTGACTTCGACTGGATGAATTGTAGCGATGTAATATTAAGTTAGAATTCATCGGCTGACTGTATCATTAACCATTTTTTTTTGTATGAGGAACTTATCATGAATCCACTGATTTCTGCCGCTTCCGTTATTGCTGCTGGATTGGCTGTAGGGCTTGCTTCTATTGGACCTGGAGTTGGTCAAGGTACTGCTGCGGGCCAAGCTGTAGAAGGTATCGCGAGACAGCCTGAGGCGGAGGGAAAAATACGAGGTACTTTATTGCTTAGTCTAGCTTTTATGGAAGCTTTAACAATTTATGGCCTGGTTGTAGCATTAGCACTTTTATTTGCGAATCCTTTTGTTTAATCTTATAAATTCGAAAAAGAAATAACCCACGGGAAGGGCTGATTTGTGGATGAGGAATTAGCATACTCACTCGCTTTCATCCTTTCCGTTCGTAGTCTAAGGAACCCCTTTTATATTTTTTAGGAAGGGTTTAAATAAAGAAGGGGGTAATTCACCATTTCTAAATCGAATCTTTTTTGGCTCGATTTATAAATAGTAAAATATATATATATATTATATCAAATATATCAAAGGGGGGGGCGGGGCGATACAAAAAGAACTCTGTTCTTTTTTTTTTTTAGTCTATCTATAAGAGGAGATCATATGAAAAATGTAACCGATTCTTTCGTTTCTTTAGGCCACTGGCCATCCGCCGGGAGTTTTGGGTTTAATACCGATATTTTAGCAACAAATCTAATAAATCTAAGTGTAGTGCTTGGGGTATTGGTTTTTTTTGGAAAGGGAGTGTGTGCGAGTTGTTTATTTCAAGAATAGGCTGGATCCAACCAGCTGTACTTTTTTTGTTATAACTAGGAAAAGTAGGTACATTATCTCACGAATGACTTTTGAATAAAGAAATCATATGCAAGAACCATAGCATTTCGTTATTCGTTGGTAAATCTGCTTTGATTCTCTATCAACCAAAAATGTGGGACCATTAACTATGGTTAAAGCTAAATCATTTGAAGTCCAGACGCGGCATGGTACTCTTTCTACCACAATATGAATATTAATA